CCTCGGTAAACAAAAGCCTACATAGCAGTTCCAATGCTACGCCTTGAACCGCTCGGCCATCTCTCCTACATAATGATTATGAATCAAAAACCAAGTGAATAGTGAGTTCTTCATATTTCATTCTAGATTATTGGATTGGATAAGTATGACCAATCCATTTTAACTATATATTTGAACTATATATTACAAAATATTATAAATAAAAATAGAAAATTTTTCATCAAAGTAAAGAAAGATCTTTCGAGGCCTCAAGACAATTATTTTTTTACGAAATTTTTTTATTTGTAATTTTGAAAATGAAAAGGGGGTTTGTGTTTGCAAAAACGACTCCTACTAGAAATTCGATTCGAATCCATTAAATCAATGAATTAGAACGAATCAACTGATTAATAGGTCTAGATTTTTTAGACTAGGGTTAATGGATACCTTTCTATCATAATTCTATATAGACTACGATTCCATACCTTACAAATTCTCAAATTTCTTTCCGACTTTAGAATTCTCAACAACAAACCCCTTCCCTCACCCCTCTATTCTAGATTGATAAAACATTTTGTATAGTGGATTGTATACCTGCTATGTACATAACATAAAAAAGAGGTGGTTATTCTATTTTCATCATAGAATGATTTTTTCCTCTTTGTATCATAATTCAATACAAATTTCTCGAGTTATTTGAATCTGTAACTTCAACGAAATCGGAATAGTTCGCTTCGTTGGTATACTACTACATTAGGATGAAATCGAACCGGGTTGGACCTTTTCTTATTGATTCCTATAAAAAAGGAACAATTGGAATAAAAAGCCCATAATCTTTTTTTTTCAAATCAATCTATTTTTATGTTATTTCGTACTGTACAATTCTTTTCTTTGTGGGATCATTTTCCCCCGAGAGGGAATGAGAAGAATTATAAAATGGATTGCTAGCTATGCCTAGATCGCGGATAAATGGAAATTTTATTGATAAGACCTTTTCAATTGTAGCCAATATCTTATTGCAAATAATTCCGACAACTTCAGGAGAAAAGGAGGCATTTACCTATTACAGAGATGGTGTGATTTGATTCTTTTTTTCTCTTGGTCTTACGAGAAAGACATGTGATTCGGAAAAATTTTTGAAATAAATCTACGCTTGTTGAAGGTGAAGTTTGGAAATAGAACAATTCCTTCTGTCGTGTATCCTCGATTAATGCAACCTCAGATGCTATGTTTCAATCTTAGATTCTAGTATTGAGCGAAAGGTTATATCTAGAGGTTCTGTATTATGGGGCAATCCTACTCCACTACACTAGTACCAACGGACAGCATAAGGGAAGAAGCACTACACCTAGGAATCAACAACACGAAAACCTTGTTAGAAATGACCCCTTTCCTTATTGGGCTCGGGACTAAAAGAATGGTTGGGACAACAAACATCCATCTCGTTCGTACTTTGGATACCAATATAACCATCGAAGGTTGTTTGAAGTGACTAATTCCTGGAAATTAGGAGGCGTTGAAAACAAAGAAATTGCTCGAGTTCTCATTTCTATCTAGTTATCTAGTCTCAACACCCTTGATATTAAGAAAAGATCTCTTGCAGGAAGGTTGGCTAGAGATTTCTTGTAAAAACACTAGCCCTGCTCAGTCCATAATGAGAATATTTTCATCTTTTTGATTTCATGTATATTCTCCTTATGCACATAAGGGAGGAGCCGTATGAGGTGAAAATCTCACGTACGGTTTTGGAACGGAGATTCTTTTAATTGAATGGCGACCGTAACGGATGTCAGCTCAATCCGAAGGAAATTATGCAGAAGCTTTACAGAATTATTATGAAGCTATGCGACTAGAAATTGATCCTTATGATCGAAGTTATATACTCTATAATATAGGTCTTATCCATACAAGTAATGGAGAACATACGAAAGCTTTGGAATATTATTTTCGAGCACTAGAACGAAATCCATTCTTACCACAAGCTTTTAATAATATGGCCGTGATCTGTCATTACGTGCGACTATCTTCACTATAGAAGTAAAAAAAGAAAAACAAAAAAAGGCTTTCTACATATACATCGTCTAAAACAACGATTTTTATCAGCTGTAGCAAAGAAAAAAACTTTATATTCATAAAAGTTGAAATATGAAGAAAATAAATAGATATACCTAGCTACTTTTTCTATGGATAAAAAAAGAATCTAATTGGTAAGGGAAGCACCGTAAAGATCAATTGGCGAAATTTGGGGCCAATACAATAATAACTGCGTACTTATGTCATGATGGTAGATATACTTATCTCGTGATGTGAGATAAAATAGGAATCCACTTATGTAATAGAGTTGATCCACTAAAGTCTTGAGCAGCGGTGTAGGATCAGATCCCAAAGATAGTAAGTTTTTCTTTCTTAGGAAAGAAAGTCTTTTTCAAAGATTCTATATAAATTTATATACGAAACCAAGATAGTTACCTTTCAGAAAATCGAATGATAGGGGAATTTTTTCTTCTGAAGGTGGGAAAAA